CAATGGTAAAACATCTCCTTGCCAAGGAGAAGATACGGGTTCGATTCCCGCCGCTCGCCAGCTTAATTTAGTAAGGTACTATGATAAAAAATTTCGTCTAGTTGACTACTTAACTACTTATATTAAATTAAGTAGGTGTTAGTCTAATACCGTATCCCTTACTATCTTACCCTTCCTTTGCACCCCACTCAAAAAAAAGGGGGCTCCGGCGGCGGGAATCGAACTCGCCAACAGGACTCCCTAAATCAGGGATTCACCGAGACGAACAACTGGCAAACTGCTTTTAAAGGGAAGGGAGGTAGACTGTGCCTTTCTTTCATTTCATTTTTCTTTTCTGCAGGGTAGGAAGGAGCCTTGAGAGTTCTTCTTGTAGGGGCAAGTGACTTTGTAAACTGCTCAATTTGGCCCTCTAGGGCCGGGAACTAATGAATAAAAAAGGGTTGGATACCGCCCAGCCCTCTACCATATCCATACAAATAGAATAGTCCTTTTATACAGACAGCTAAGTGCGGAGACGGGAATCGAACCCGTGACCTCAAGGTTATGAGCCTCGTGAGCTACCAAACTGCTCTACTCCGCTCTGGAGGGCCGGAAACTGGTGGACGAAAAAGGTTGAATACAGGCCTCTACCATGTCTAGACAAATAGAATAGTCCTTTTATACAGAATGGAGCGGGTAGCGGGAATCGAACCCGCATCGTTAGCTTGGAAGGCTAGGGGTTATAGTCGACGTTGGTTGATTATTTTTAACGTCTCTAATTCAAAACCGAACATGAAATTTGGATTTCATTCGGCTCCTTTATGGATATTCTCACCACTTAACATCTATGTCAGCTTTTCTATCTGAATGGAACCAAAGCTCTCCGCTTTCTAGATGATCCCTATAGAGTAGGAAATAGAAATTATACTAAATCTATCTAATCTACTTACTTCGTTCCCTAATTTTATTCAAGAGATCCTGAGGAAAAGAATTGGGTTTCCACCGAGCTGAAACAATATGCTGATGGTTCTAGTAAACCAAAACTACCGTTTTTTAGCTATTTGGCTTCCATTTCCTTTTTTAACAAAAGAAGATTTAGTTACGATTGGAAATAAACTTTTTTGTATCTTCATCCATAGATCCTTTACTCATATTTAAAAAATGGGAATACTTAATCCAATGCAAAATTATGCTTCGCGACTCTGTACTCATAATCCAATTTGTATTTTGGATGCAATTTCCATTAGTCTTTGGATACAAATCGCGAGAATGTATATTCTTCCTCAATATGCTATTGAGAGGAAAAGGATTAAATCCTTTATAAGAACTAAAGTTTTCATCGGAATATAAAAAACTTAAGGACACCTTAAGTATATCATTTCAAATTCAGTTATTAATAGAACGAATCACACTTTTACCACTAAACTATACCCGCTACATGTAGATTATGATACCAACGCTACCCTTTGTCAAGGGTAGCCATTCGAGAAGGAGGCTAATTCCCCCTTATTGAATCAAATGGAGAAGGTTCATGACAGTGAGCGATTGGTACTTCGATCGCGGGCCTTTATTTTAGGGTTTAGATAGCCTCTCTGGTCTGTAAAATACATATCTTCTTACCATCCCAATAGCGTATGAACCTAATGTATGCATTTCGATTAGGGTCGTATTCTTATTCTATGGTTACGACTACAATGATCATTATTTGCTTTGCGAGGACGTAAGTGTGCCAGACTGCTGTAAGGAATAGTTTGATTATTCCTACAATATACACTAGGAGATATAGGGGGCAGCACTGCCCCCATAAATCCCTTTCTTCCTTTTCCTTTTTGTTCAATTCTGAACAAAGAAATTGGGGAAGATGTTTTCTTCCCCCACTTATCATGAAGTCCGAGCCCTAGAGAAAGAGTGAGATGAATTTCAAAAATTCATCATAGACTTTCCCTATGGCTTGAGAGAAGCAAGAAACAAAGAGTCGTAACTTAAAGAGAAAGGCGGACAGGACCCGACGGATTTACCTGATTACGTCAGGTAAATCCTTACCTGAGAAATTTTGGTCAGGATTTACCTGATGTAAAGAAGATCCTAAATGTCTCTGGTTAGTCGATCCTCTCCATTTACTAATTTCCTCCCCTCTTTTCCACTCAATTCTAGTTTATTAGATTCTTGTTTAAAAGAATCAAAGAAGATGAATAGAACTAAGAACACATAAAAAAAGCATAGAGGACCAAGACCATTACCAAATGTTCCTCTCAAGAATCATATTGGGTATCTGTTCCCTTCCTTTTCCCGCTAGGATCGGAAATCTTATATTTTTCATATCCATATACCATCGAACCCTTAGGGTTACAGAATCCTCCTTTTTTCCTAGTCTTCGGAAACAGAAAACCCATAGCCGGGAGGAGTTAGGTATGTAGGGTATGGTTTATTATTTTTTGTTGGGCAGGCAGTAGAATAATTTTTCTACTCTGCAATATAAATTCTACTGCCCACTTTTTACAAGCAAATTGTTGCTAAAACTCTAACATAGTTTGTTCAAAATGCACCAACTAGAATCCTTGGAGAATATTCAAGTACCCCCTTTCCAAGGGGTACCTGTTAAAAATCGCTTCAACAAATCCGTCCAAAACTTTTTAAGAAAAATGGAAAAGTTTTGAACTCGAAGGTTTTTCCAAGAGATGCCTGTTAAAAATAGTTGCAATCTCTCACCAAAACAGATAAGAAGTATCTCACTGAAAATTACTAACCAGCCATATGGGTATATGAAGAGCGCGAATTCCTTTATACCCCACCCAATTACAATTAAAGGAAATAAAACATAAATGGAGAAAATTCTCATCATAAGATCAGCCAATAGAAGAAAAAAGTCCCTAATTCTGCAGAACGTTCTGAGCACGTGAAAAGTCAATAGCCTAAAGATAAAAAAGAAAAAGTATACCATTTTTTTGACAGCAGCTCTTATTGCCCCTTTGGCCTTTTTTTTGGCCTTTTGTATTATCCGATTCAAAAATCGATTCATATTCAAAAATTGATTCATATTTGTTCACCTCCTCTAAACAATCTAACTTTCGTGCTTTGGTTTAGTGAGTCGTCCGAGATCGTGTTTACATACCTATGAACTTACCCTCTTCAAGTATATTGGATACTACTATACTAATAATTATAGTAATAATTTTTTATTGTGTCAACCCTCTCTTCACGTATTTTATTATACGTATTTTTTTATATAATAAAATAAAAAAAAACCTCTACTTTGTGCAAGTGATAAGAGAGAATATGAAAGATTTTCTTATTTTTCTTGATTTTCTCAAGATTTTGAACCTTGCCATGAATAAACTTCTATATCTCGATCTCGATATATACATATATAATCTCTACATATATCTCTATATGTACATATATTATGTACATTATGCAGTAGACCCATAATGGGAAATCAAAGTGGCTAATTTTGGAATTGAATAAAAAGCCCTTTTAACTCAGTGGTAGAGTAATGCCATGGTAAGGCATAAGTCATCGGTTCAAATCCGATAAAGGGCTTTTTAATTTGGTGGTAGAGTAATGCCATGGTAAGACGTAAGTCATCGGTTCGAATCCGATAAAGTACTTTTCTACTAAATTTATTATTTATTCACCTTATTTATTATTTATTCACCTTTTTTTCTTTGTTTTTGAAAATTTCTCCATTTTTTTCTTGAATTTTATGACTTAGTGTGGGATGCATGCATTTTTGGTCTGAACACTAAATGAAGCACGGAGTGTAAATTGCAAAAAAGAAATCAAATTGGACTCTTTTTCCTGTTAGATCAATCAAATCACTACCTGTACTGAACTAATCTAGAATCCCTTTTATTAATCTATTCTTATTCTATACCCTTTAAATGAATTTCCCTAAAAAGTAGGAGATGATCCGTGAATTAACCTAACCATCAACTAAAAAAAATCCTAAGAAAGCATAACAGAAAAGTAGGAAAGACTCTTTGCTTTGGATCTAGTTATACTCTTCGAGTATATTGACAATTCTAAAAAACTGCTCATACTATCATTATAGTATAATGACGAGCGGTTGTATATGGCCCTATCGTTTAGTGATGCCCCTATCGTCTAGTGGTTCAGGACATCTCTCTTTCAAGGAGGCAGCGGGGATTCGACTTCCCCTGGGGGTAGGGAGTATTATGAAAGGAGGTTAATCATAGATTATCAAAAACCCTAGAATAAATTCTTCCTGGGTCGATGCCCGAGCGGTTAATGGGGACGGACTGTAAATTCGTTGACGATATGTCTACGCTGGTTCAAATCCAGCTCGGCCCAAAAATCTAGGGCTTCGTGAATATGAACTAAATCCATTTTTTTTCTTCCATAAAAAAAAATGTCTGATCCATAGAAATAAAGGATAAAGAGAAAGGGGGAAATTTCTTTCTAATCCATATTTCTCTCATTCCTTTTTTACAAACAAAAGAGTTTTTCTTATTGAAAGGTGGATTATCATCCATTTTAAGCGATAAAAAATCGCGACATACTAGTTATGTCACTCTCACTATACCCACATACGATATATGGGTATGTAGTATATGATTCGTCTATTTCTTAGAGTACGACAGACGAATCGAATCTTCTTATGGTTCTATTTAAAAATAGGTATAGGTATGCCATACACCCCGCGGGGATTGTAGTTCAATTGGTCAGAGCACCGCCCTGTCAAGGCGGAAGCTGCGGGTTCGAGCCCCGTCAGTCCCGAACTAGGGTTCAATGAATGGGTAAATTCATCTTTCCTTTTTCCATAAAAAATTTCCATCAAAAAAAGGGGGCAGGAGACAAGATCAAATACCTATGGGACATCCTTACTTCACTTTTTTGATTTCGCATTTTTCATTAAAGAGGGAGGGAAGGCCTATAGGAATTTCTTTTTTCACTACTCCCGGTTGATAAAGAAAGACATACATATCATACGTGGATTAGTATAATTTAGGATATTACTCTATCCTTATGATGATACCATCCTCATCTTAACTTCCTATTCGACTCTTATGGATTATGGAATAGAGTACCGGTATTTTATCGGAATCCATACATAAATTGTATTCGTTTATTCTTAGACAGTGAATTTAATATAATTAGTACTTTTTGGGTTAAACCAGGCCCCTTCCATTTTGTAGTTCCAACTTTGTTTGTGTATGTTCAATGACTAATTGGAAAGAATCTATCTCATTCTCATTCCATTTGCGGACTCCTTTTTTATGGATCCGCTCTCATCTTTAGACCCAAAAAGTGGATATTGATAGTAACCTAATAAAATAAAAGAAAAACCAAGCAAAGCAAACGCCCTTTTTCCTAAATTTAAAATATTCGATTTTTTTTATTTAAGCCCTCTTTTCTCCATCTCACTTCTACTTCTACTGCTTATTTGTATGTCTATGTGACCCATAGAAAGTCGGTCATATAATACATACATACATAATTGTATGTATAACTATAAGAAAAAGGAAGGGAAATTGGATAAGATAAGAAAGATCGTGGGTTATAGATATAGAAAAGAAAAAGTAGAAAAGGATGAAAAAAAGAGAGAATTCCTAATCCAATCAAAAAACCAATTTTGGTCTTAGTATGGATAAGGGATCTTCCTATGTTATACTATTCCACTCTCAACCATGAATTGATTTGATAGATCCGATATTCATAATATTGAATTGATTCAGTATTATCAGAATGCAAGTCCTCCCCTTGAATTTACAGGATACCCCTTTTTCCTCTCCATGGGATTACATCCCGAGTTATTGCGAAAAAAAAAGAGGTTATGGAAGTCAATATTCTCGCATTTATTGCTACTGCACTGTTCATTCTAGTTCCTACTGCCTTTTTACTTATTATTTATGTAAAAACAGTCAGCCAAAATGATTAATTGGAATTCCAATTAATCATTGAAGAAATGAAAAAGGGATTAAATAAAATAAAAATCCAAGTCTTAAATGAAAGGATCTGGTTGGAATCATAAAGTGTGGTAGAAAGAACTACATATAGTTTTTTCTACCACACTTTAGAGTCTTTCTATTATATTATCTTGAATCTACATAGAATAGATTAGTAGATTGAAATAGTATTCTAATTCAATTTCTTTTTTCACTGCATCCACTTAATTTCAATCAAGTCAAAATAAAAAAATCGAAGACAATTCTTCACGAAAGAATCCATGGAGGGAGAGAAAAATAATATGAGAATAGACTATAGTAAAAGAAAAAAAGTAAAAGTCAAAATCAGCGAATCTTTCATGCTTAAACATGCGGCGAGATGCTTCAAAAGAGCATAAAAATTTTTCTAAGAATAAGAAAAGAGTATAAAACAAATGGAAAGTGTGCGATATGTTGTGAATAGCTCCGTGGAAGAAAGTCTAATTTTCTTATGTATAGAACTTTTTTAACCATTCGTCACTTCTAGTAGAAATTATGAATTGCTGTAATCGCTCTTTCTATTTCTATAGAGTAGAATAGAACGACTCCTTCTTACAAGAGTTTCTTACAGGAGTGAAACAAAACTAAAGAAAGAAAGAATAAAGTTTGGCAAAATGATTAATGCAAAAGGATCAATTAAAGAAAAGAGTTGATACAACAATTCGACTACTCAATCAATTAGTAGTATCCCTAGAGTCCACTCCTCCCCCATACTACTAGTGAAAGAGAAAATGTAAAGACTACCATTAAAGCAGCCCAAGCGAGACTTACTATATCCATGTAAATTATGTCTCCTATTTCTATGAAGAAATTATTCTACTATTGATCAATAATCATAGTGGAATCAAGGGTACAGAGTCAAAAAGGGATTCTGCCCTAAGGCTATGGATGAATCAGTTCAAGGAGTTTACTCCTAACAAATTCTTATAGGATTTCTGGTAGAATTGGAGAGCATTAAGTATAAATACGATACATAGCCCTTTTCCTTAAAAAAGAGTACGGGGATGATGTCCTGAATGGAAGACGCGGGAATAGAAAGATTTTTTCTTCCTTTTGTTACCTTTTTTTTATAAGCAAAGGACGTCAGAATATACCATAAAATTAGGATAGATAAATATTTATTGGATACCTACCTTGCCTATGTTTATTTTTAACCTAAACCCTACAGCCCCGCTTTCTATCATTCTATGAAAGAATGAGGAGACTTTATCCACAACTCCGAAATTGATTTTTGATCAGCCTATTCAATCTGATTCTCGACGGAATCAGTAGCCCTTACTTTAGTGTATGTAGGTAGCATAAGATGTACGATAAATAAAATGTATAATAATTAGGAAGTCTTGATATTCCTTCGTGGAGTCCCTTCTTCAATCTTAGATTGAAAAAAAAAGAATGCCCCTTAGGAGCCCTTTGAATATCAAGATTTCTGACATCTTAGCCTCGTAGTTTTAAATTCTCGAATCAATTAAGAATCAATTCAAATTAATAAAAGAATAAGTAAACGCTACCTCATCCCTATTGGTAGCTGTTTGGGCCACTACCGACAAAACAAACCCTAATAGAACTATGGATTCTCAAAATCCAGTATCGCCAGGCCTAGTTATTCTCTTGCCCCAGCTTATGCGGGGTACGAATTTGTCGAGTTCGATCAGTACTATAAGCCTAAGTATTTTATTGATCAGGCGGCACCCAGATTTGAACTGGGGATAAAGGATTTGCAGTCCCCTGCCTTACCGCTTGGCCATGCCGCCAAAAAATCCGATCTAAAATCGAGAAAAGAGCAAGTATTCATCCACGTTTTCTTACTAAAACCCCCTTTCTTTTATCTTGAATCTAATTCTACTTACTTTTTTCCAATATTTTTCCAAAAATCTATTCCTGCTTTTTTTGGATCCAGTTTCGATTATTCTCCTCCATGGATTCTATCTTAAAACACACATTGCTAACACTAGAAAACTTCCCTTTTCTTTCTATTGAGATGAAAAAGGAGAAAAAGTGGATTTCCAGTCACAGGCTGCAAAATTCAGAACAAATTGGAACCATTAACTAGAATTCTACTTTTTTTTGAATTGCAGTAGTGAACGACTCTTAAATCAGTATTCTCTCCCCCCCTTCCTTTTAATGGCATAATAAAATAGAATGGGTTTATGCCTAATCCGTGTATAGGTAAACTCCAGGTCCGAACAGCATTATTATCCATAACAGCATTATTATCCATGGATCCCCCTTATGTACATATCTCTATGGGGAATCGTGCTTTAATTTTTCATTGCATTAAATATCTTGAATAAAAAAAGGAAATTTGCTCTGATATAGAGTATGACCTGACCATCTTGGCCCACCCAAGTGAAATTACGATAAAAGCAGGGATATGTGGAGAGGTGGATAACTAGATTGGCATGTACTTAAAAAAAAGGACTTACTTTATTTTAGGATTCTACAATGAAATCCTATATTTTCTAGCAATTCTACTACTACGAAACAAAAAAGAACCCTCAAATTCTTTTTTGAAATTAAACTAAGCGTGCTATTCTAAATCGAACTAAAGTCAAACTTTCTAGTGCTTATAAATTATTATATTATGGCTTTATCCCATTCATAGAAAGGAGATAAAATGAGAAATCTTTGCCATCCAATCTGATTAGAATATCATTAAGTGGCAGAATTTTTTTCTAGGAATGTTTTATCAATTCATTTTCATTCGATTTGTACCCCTGGCAAATTCGAACTTTCCTCGAAATTGTCTCTATTCATATGTATGAAATACATATATGAAATACGTATGTGGAGTTCCCTAGAATTTCATGTGATTCAGTAAACAGAATATAGATTCCATGATTGCTAGATCGATCCATAGGGATTGATGAAGAGTGAGCTGATAATGGAATTTTTCTTCGATAAAAAGGAAACTTAAGATTAAGATGCTCCGGAATGGAAATGAGGGAATGTCCACAATACCCGGATTTAGTCAGATCCAATTCGAGGGATTTTTTAGGTTCATTAATCAAGGCTTGGCAGAAGAACTTGAGAAGTTTCCAACAATTAAAGATCCAGATCACGAAATTGCATTTCAATTATTTGCGAAAGGATATCAATTGCTAGAACCCTCAATAAAAGAAAGGGATGCTGTGTATGAATCACTCACCTATTCTTCCGAATTATATGTATCTGCGAGATTAATTTTTGGTTTCGATGTGCAAAAACAAACCATTTCTATTGGAAACATTCCTATAATGAATTCCTTAGGAACCTTTATAATAAATGGAATATACCGAATTGTGATCAATCAAATATTGCTAAGTCCTGGTATTTACTACCGCTCGGAATTAGACCATAAGGGAATTTCTATCTACACCGGGACTATAATATCAGATTGGGGAGGAAGATCGGAATTAGCAATTGATAAAAAAGAAAGGATATGGGCTCGCGTAAGTAGAAAACAAAAGATATCTATTCTAGTTCTATCATCAGCTATGGGTTCGAATCTAAGAGAAATTCTAGATAATGTTTCCTACCCTGAAATTCTCTTGTCTTTCCCGAATGCTAAGGAGAAGAAGAGGATTGAGTCAAAAGAAAAAGCTATTTTGGAGTTTTATCAACAATTTGCTTGTGTAGGTGGGGACCTGGTATTTTCGGAGTCCTTATGTGAGGAATTACAAAAGAAATTTTTTCAACAAAAATGTGAATTAGGAAGGATTGGTCGACGAAATATGAATCGGAGACTGAATCTTGATATACCTCAGAACAATACATTCTTGTTACCACGAGATGTATTGGCCGCTACGGATCATTTGATTGGAATGAAATTTGGAACGGGTATACTTGACGATGACGATATGAATCACTTGAAAAATAAACGTATTCGTTCGGTTGCGGATCTGTTACAAGATCAATTCGGACTGGCTCTTGATCGTTTACAACATGCGGTTCAAAAAACTATCCGTAGAGTATTCATACGTCAATCGAAACCGACTCCACAAACTTTGGTAACTCCAACTTCAACTTCGATTTTATTAATAACTACTTATGAGACCTTTTTTGGCACATACCCCTTATCTCAAGTTTTTGATCAAACTAATCCATTGACACAAACTGTTCATGGGCGAAAAGTGAGTTGTTTGGGTCCTGGAGGATTGACGGGGAGGACTGCAAGTTTTCGGAGCCGAGATATTCATCCGAGTCACTATGGGCGTATTTGTCCAATTGACACGTCCGAAGGAATCAATGTTGGACTTACTGGATCCTTAGCTATTCATGCGAGAATTGATCACTGGTGGGGATCCATAGAGAGTCCATTTTATGAAATATCTGAGAAAGCAAAAGAAAAAAAAGAGAAACAGGTGGTTTATTTATCACCAAATAGAGATGAATATTATATGATAGCAGCAGGAAATTCTTTGTCTTTGAATCAGGGTATTCAGGAAGAACAGGTTGTTCCAGCTAGATACCGTCAAGAATTCCTGACTATTGCATGGGAACAGATTCATGTTAGAAGTATTTTTCCTTTCCAATATTTTTCTATTGGAGGTTCTCTCATTCCTTTTATTGAGCATAATGATGCGAATCGGGCTTTAATGAGTTCTAATATGCAGCGCCAAGCAGTTCCGCTTTCTCGGTCCGAGAAGTGCATTGTTGGAACTGGATTGGAACGTCAAACAGCTCTAGATTCGAGGGTTTCCGTTATAGCCGAACGCGAGGGAAAGATCATTTCTACTGATAGTCACAAGATCCTTTTATCAAGTAGTGGGAAGACTATAAGTATTCCTTTAGTTACCCATCGGCGCTCTAACAAAAATACTTGTATGCACCAAAAACCTCGGGTTCCATGGGGTAAATCCATTAAAAAAGGACAAATTTTAGCAGAGGGAGCTGCTACAGTTGGTGGGGAACTTGCTTTAGGAAAAAACGTATTAGTAGCTTATATGCCATGGGAAGGTTACAATTTTGAAGACGCAGTACTAATTAGCGAACGTTTGGTATATGAGGATATTTATACTTCTTTTCACATCCGAAAATATGAAATTCAGACGGATACGACAAGCCAAGGCTCCGCTGAAAAAATCACTAAAGAAATACCACATCTAGAAGAACATTTACTCCGCAATTTGGACAGAAATGGAGTTGTTAGGTTGGGATCCTGGGTAGAAACTGGCGATATTTTAGTAGGTAAATTAACGCCTCAGATAGCGAGCGAATCGTCGTATATCGCGGAAGCTGGATTATTACGGGCCATATTTGGTCTTGAGGTATCCACTTCAAAAGAAACTTCTCTCAAACTACCTATAGGTGGAAGAGGGCGCGTTATCGATGTGAAATGGATCCAGAGGGACCCCCTAGACATAATGGTTCGTGTATATATTTTACAGAAACGTGAAATCAAAGTTGGGGATAAAGTAGCCGGAAGACACGGGAATAAGGGGATCATTTCCAAAATTTTGCCTAGGCAAGATATGCCCTATTTGCAAGATGGAACACCTGTTGATATGGTCTTCAATCCCTTAGGAGTACCCTCACGAATGAATGTGGGACAAATATTTGAAAGCTCGCTCGGATTAGCAGGGGATCTGCTAAAGAAACATTATAGAATAGCACCCTTTGATGAGAGATATGAGCAAGAGGCTTCAAGAAAACTTGTGTTTTCAGAATTATATGAAGCCAGTAAACAAACAAAAAATCCATGGGTATTTGAACCCGAGTACCCGGGAAAAAGTAGAATATTTGATGGAAGAACAGGAGACCCCTTCGAACAACCTGTTCTAATAGGGAAGTCCTATATCTTAAAATTAATTCATCAAGTTGATGAGAAAATCCATGGACGTTCTACTGGGCCCTACTCACTTGTTACACAACAACCCGTTAGAGGAAGAGCCAAGCAAGGGGGACAACGAGTAGGAGAAATGGAAGTTTGGGCTTTAGAAGGATTTGGTGTTGCTCATATTTTACAAGAGATACTTACTTATAAATCTGATCATCTTATAGCTCGCCAAGGAATACTTAATGCTACGATCTGGGGAAAAAGAGTACCTAATCACGAGGATCCTCCAGAATCTTTTCGAGTGCTCGTTCGAGAACTACGATCTTTGGCTCTAGAACTGAATCATTTCCTTGTATCTGAGAAGAACTTCCAGGTTAATAGGGAGGAAGTTTGATCGGAATAAATATAAATTCTTTTCTTATTTCTATTTTATGATTGACCAATATAAACATCAACAACTCCAAATTGGACTCGTTTCCCCTCAACAAATAAAGGCTTGGGCTAACAAAAACCTACCTAATGGGGAAGTCGTTGGCGAAGTCACAAGGCCCTCTACTTTTCATTATAAAACCGATAAACCAGAAAAAGATGGATTGTTTTGCGAAAGAATCTTTGGACCCATAAAAAGCAGAATTTGTGCTTGTGGAAATTCTCGAGCGAGCGTAGCTGAAAACGAAGACGAAAGATTTTGCCAAAAATGCGGGGTAGAATTTGTTGATTCTCGGATACGAAGATATCAAATGGGATACATCAAACTCGCATGTCCCGTGACTCATGTGTGGTATTTGAAAGGTCTTCCTAGTTATATCGCGAACCTTTTAGATAAACCCCTTAAGAAATTGGAGGGCCTAGTATACGGCGATTTCTCTTTTGCTAGGCCCAGCGCTAAAAAACCCACTTTCTTACGATTACGAGGTTTATTCGAAGATGAAATTTCATCCTGTAACCACAGCATTTCTCCCTTTTTTTCTACCCCAGGCTTTGCAACATTTCGAAATCGGGAAATTGCGACAGGAGCAGGTGCTATTAGAGAACAATTAGCAGATTTGGATTTGCGAATTATTATAGAGAATTCCTTGGTCGAATGGAAGGAATTAGAAGACGAGGGGTATAGTGGAGATGAATGGGAAGATAGAAAAAGACGAATAAGAAAAGTTTTTTTGATTAGACGCATGCAATTGGCGAAACATTTTATTCAAACAAATGTAGAACCAGAATGGATGGTTTTGTGCTTATTACCGGTTCTTCCTCCCGAATTGAGACCCATTGTTTATAGGTCTGGGGATAAAGTAGTGACTTCGGATATTAATGAACTTTATAAGAGAGTTATCCGTCGGAACAACAACCTTGCCTATCTATTAAAAAGAAGTGAATTAGCGCCAGCAGATTTAGTAATGTGCCAGGAAAAGTTGGTACAAGAAGCCGTGGATACACTTCTTGATAGTGGGTCCCGCGGGCAACCAACGAGGGATGGTCACAATAAAGTATACAAATCACTTTCAGATGTAATTGAAGGTAAAGAGGGAAGGTTTCGCGAGACTCTGCTTGGGAAACGGGTCGATTACTCGGGGCGTTCTGTCATTGTTGTGGGTCCTTCACTTTCATTACATCAATGTGGATTACCTCTAGAGATAGCAATAAAGCTTTTTCAGCTATTTGTAATTCGCGATTTAATCACGAAACGCGCTACTTCTAATGTCAGGATTGCTAAAAGGAAAATTTGGGAAAAGGAACCCATTGTATGGGAAATACTTCAAGAAGTTATGCGGGGACATCCTGTACTGTTGAATAGAGCACCTACCCTGCATAGATTAGGCATACAGGCCTTCCAACCCACTTTAGTAGAGGGGCGTACTATTTGTTTACACCCATTAGTGTGTAAGGGTTTCAATGCGGACTTTGATGGGGATCAAATGGCTGTTCATCTACCTTTATCCTTGGAAGCTCAGGCGGAAGCCCGTTTACTTATGTTTTCTCATATGAATCTCCTATCTCCTGCTATTGGAGATCCTATTTGCGTACCGACCCAAGACATGCTTATAGGACTTTATGTATTAACGATTGGAAACCGTCGGGGTATTTGTGCAAATAGATATAATAGTTGCGGAAACTATCCAAATCAAAAAGTAAGTTACAATAATAATAATTATAAGTATACGAAAGATAAAGAACCCCATTTTTCCAGTTCCTATGATGCACTGGGAGCTTATAGACAGAAACGAATCAGTTTAGACAGTCCCTTGTGGCTCCGATGGAAACTAGATCAACGCGTCATTGGGTCAAGAGAAGTTCCGATTGAAGTTCAATATGAATCTTTGGGGACTTATCATGAGATTTATGCCCACTATCTAATAGTGGGAAATAGAAAAAAAGAAATCCGTTCTATATACATTCGAAGCACTCTTGGTCATATTTCTTTTTATAGAGAAATAGAGGAAGCCATACAAGGATTTAGTCAGGCCTATTCATACACTATCTAAACAAGGAAGTTAGATTCGGCGATGCCCCTTTCGGGGGGCATTCCGATTTCGCTAGTATCATCATTTTTGCCGCGCGAATCCAGATTGAGATTAAGGAAAGGAAGTTAATTAAATTTTCGAATCACTGACTCAGGCCCATTGTCGAATCCTACTCAGCAATTGTCGAATCCTACTCAGCCGAAAAAGGGGGTACTTATGTATGGCGGAACGGGCCAATCTGGTCTTTCATAATAAAGAGATAGACGGAACTGCTATGAAACGACTTATTAGCAGATTAATAGATCATTTCGGAATGGGATATACATCCCATATACTGGATCAAATAAAGACTCTGGGCTTTCATCAAGCCACTACTACATCGATTTCATTAGGAATCGAGGATCTTTTAACAATACCCTCTAAGGGATGGTTAGTCCAAGACGCGGAACAACAGAGTTTTCTTTTGGAGAAACACTATTATTATGGGGCTGTACACGCGGTAGAAAAATTACGCCAATCCGTTGAGATATGGTATGCTACAAGTGAATATTTGAAACAAGAAATGAATTCGAATTTTCGGATAACGGATCCTTCTAATCCAGTCTATCTAATGTCTTTTTCAGGAGCTAGAGGAAATGCATCTCAAGTACACCAATTAGTAGGTATGAGAGGATTAATGGCGGATCCTCAAGGACAAATGATTGATTTACCTATTCAAAGCAATTTACGCGAGGGACTTTCTTTGACAGAATATATAATTTCCTGCTACGGAGCCCGTAAAGGGGTTGTAGATACTGCTGTACGAACAGCGGATGCTGGATATCTTACACGTAGACTTGTTGAAGTAGTTCAACATATTATTGTGCGTAGAAGAGATTGTGGTACTATCCGAGGTATTTCTGTGAGTCCTCAAAATGGGATGACGGAAAAACTTTTTGTCCAAACACTAATTGGTCGTGTATTAGCAGACGATATATATATCGGTTCACGATGCATTGCCGCTCGAAATCAAGATATTGGAATTGGATTAGTCAATCGATTCATAACTGCCTTTCGAGCACAACCATTTCGAGCACAACCAATATATATTAGAACCCCCTTTACTTGCCGGAGCACATCTTGGATCTGTCAATTATGTTATGGTCGGAGTCCCACTCATGGCGATCTGGTCGAATTAGGGGAAGCCGTAGGTATTATTGCGGGTCAATCAATTGGGGAGCCAGGGACTCAACTAACATTAAGAACTTTTCATACTGGTGGAGTATTCACAGGGGGTACTGCCGACCTTGTACGATCCCCTTCGAATGGAAAAATCCAATTCAATGAGGATTTGGTTCACCCCACACGTACCCGTCATGGGCAGCCTGCTTTTCTATGTTATATAGACTTGCATGTAACTATTCAGAGTCAGGATATTCTATATAGTGTAAATATTCCCTCAAAAAGCTTGATTCTAGTGCAAAATGATCAATATGTAGAATCCGAACAAGTAATTGCGGAGATTCGTGCCGGAACGTCCACTTTGCATTTTAAAGAAAGGGTACAAAAGCATATTTATTCCGAATCAGACGGGGAAATGCACTGGAGTACTGATGTTTACCATGCGCCCGAATATCAATATGGTAATCTTCGTCGATTACCAAAAACAAGCCATTTATGGATATTGTCAGTAAGTATGTGCAGATCCAGTATAGCGTCTTTTTCGCTCCACAAGGATCAAGATCAAATGAATACTTATTCTTTTTCTGTTGACGGAAGATATATCTTTGACCTCTCAATGGCTAATGATCAAGTAAGACATAGACTGTTGGATACTTTTGGTAAAAAAGATAGGGAAATTCTTGATTATTCAACGCCGGATAGAATCATGTCCAACGGCCATTGGAATTTTGTCTATCCTTCTATTCTTCAAGATAATTCGGATTTATTGGCGAAAAAGCGAAGAAATAGGTTCGTCATTCCATTACAATATCATCAAGAACAAGAGAAAGAACTAATATCCTGTTTGGGGATTTCTATTGAAATACCCTTTATGGGTGTTTTACGTAGAAATACTATTTTTGCTTATTTTGACGATCCACGATACAGAAAAGATAAAAAGGGGTCAGGAATTGTGAAATTTAGATATAGGACCCTAGAGGACGAATATAGGACCCTAGAGGACGAATATAGGACTCGAGAGGAAGACTCAGAGGACGAATATGGGAGCCCAGAGAACGGATATAGGACCCGAGAGGACGAATATGAAACCCTAGAAGACGAATATAGGACTCTAGAGGACGAATATGAAACCCTAGAAGATGAATATGGGATCCTAGAGGACGAATATGAAACCCTAGAAGACGAATATAGGACTCGAGAGGAAGACTCAGAGGACGAATATGGGAGCCCAGAGAACGAATATAGGACCCGAGAGGACGAATATGGAACTCTAGATGAAGACTCAGAAGACGAATATGGGAGCCCGGAGGAAGGCTCAGAGGACGAATATGGGACTTTAGAGGAAGACTCAGAAGAAGACTCAGAGGACGAATACGGGAGCCCAGAGGAAGATTCCATCTTAAAAAAAGAGGGTTTGATTGAGCATCGAGGAACAAAAGAATTTAGTCTAAAATACCAAAAAGAACTAGATCGGTTTTTTTTCATTCTTCAAGAACTGCATATCTTGCCCAGATCCTCATCCCTAAAGGTACTTGATAATAGTATCATTGGAGTGGATACACAACTCACAAAAAATACAAGAAGTCGACTAGGTGGATTGGTCCGAGTGAATAGAAAAAAAAGCCATACGGAACTCAAAATCTTTTCCGGAGATATTCATTTTCCTGAAGAAGCAGATAAGATATTAGGTGGTAGTTTGATACCACCAGAAAGAGAAAAGAAAGAATCTAAGGAATCAAAAAAAAGGAAAAATTGGGTCTATGTTCAACGGAAAAAAATTCTCAAGAGCAAGGAAAAGTATTTTGTTTCGGTTCGACCTGCAGTCGCATATGAAATGGACGAAGGGAGAAATTTAGCAACACTTTTCCCGCAGGATCTCTTGCAAGAAGAGGATAATCTCCAACTTCGACTTGTCAATTTTATTTCTCATGAAAATAGCAAGTTAACTCAAAGAATTTATCACACGAATAGTCAATTTGTTCGAACTTGCTTAGTAGTGAATTGGGAACAAGAAGAAAAAGAGGAGGCTCGTGCTTCCCTTGTTGAGGTAAGAGCAAATGATCTGATTCGTGATTTCCTAAGAATTGAGTTAGTCAAGTCCACTATTTCGTATACACGAAGAAGGTATGATAGGACAAGTGCAGGACCGATTCCCAATAATAGGTTAGATCGCACCAATACCAATTCCTTTTATTCCAAGGCGAAGATTCAATCACTTAGCCAACATCAAGAAGCTATTGGCACCTTGTTGAATCGAAATAAAGAATACCAATCTTTGATGATTTTGTTGGCATCCAACTGTTCTAGAATTGGTTTATTCAAGAATTCGAAATATCCCAATGCGGGAAAAGAATCGAATCCTAGAATTCCTATTCGAGATATTTTTGGGCCCTTAGCTGCTATTGTACCTAGTATATCGAATTTTTCTTCATCTTACTATTTACTAACGCATAATCAGATCCTGTTAAAAAAATATTTGTTCCTTGACAATTTGAAACAAACCTTCCAAGTACTTCAAGGGCTTAAATACTCTTTAATAGATGAAAATCAAAGGATTTCGAATTTCGATAGTAACATCATGTTGGATCCATTCCATTTGAATTGGCACTTTCTCCATCATGATTCTTGGGAGGAGACATCGGCAATAATTCACCTTGGACAATTTATTTGCGAAAATGTATGTCTATTTAAATCGCACATAAAAAAATCTGGTCAAATTTTCATTGTTAATATTGATTCCTTTGTTATAAGAGCAGCTAAGCCTTATTTGGCCACTACAGGAGCAACTGTTCATGGTCATTATGGAGAAATCCTTTACAAAGGAGATAGGTTAGTTACGTTTATATATGAAAAATCGAGATCTAGTGACATAACGCAAGGTCTTCCAAAAGTAGAACAAATCTTTGAAGCGCGTTCAATTGATTCACTATCGCCGAATCTCGAAAGGAGAATTGAGGATTGGAATGAGCGTATACCAAGAATTCTTGGGGTCCCCTGGGGATTCTTGATTGGAGCTGAGCTAACCATAGCCCAAAGTCGTATCTCTTTGGTTAATAAGATCCAAAAGGTTTATCGATCCCAAGGGGTACAGATCCATAATAGACATATAGAGATTATTATACGCCAAGTAACATCAAAAGTGCGGGTTTCCGAAGATGGAATGTCTAATGTTTTTTCACCTGGGGAATTAATCGGATTATTGCGAGCGGAACGAGCAGGGCGAGCTTTGGATGAATCGATCTATTATCGGGCAATCTTATTGGGAATAACAAGGGCTTCCCTGAATACCCAAAGTTTCATATCTGAAGCAAGTTTTCAAGAAACTGCTCGAGTTTTAGCAAAAGCTGCCCTACGAGGTCGTATTGATTGGTTGAAAGGCCTGAAAGAAAACGTAGTTCTGGGGGGGATTATACCTGTTGGTACCGGATTCCAAAAATTTGTGCATCGTTCCCCACAAGACAAGAACCTTTATTTCGAAATTCAAAAAAAAAATCTATTCGCGTCGGAAATGAGAGATATTTTGTTTCTCCATACAGAATTAGTTTCTTCTGATTCTGACGTAACAAACAATTTCTATGAGACATCAGAACCCCCATTTACCCCCAATTATACGATTTAAGGATACATAAAGCGGATTTTTTGACTTTAAACTAGACTTTTGACCTTAGAACACTAACAGGTCAGATTTTAGATTTTTATTTTATTTTAATAAGTAAAAGAAGTCAGTTAATTCATTAAGGTTACGTTTATACCATGTATCAATGGCCAATTCTCAGTGGAAGGTTACATCGGAACAATTATTATTTATTTCAAGCTATTTCGGCTCTTTCTTAATCTTCAAAAAGAAATAAATTCCGTAATGGAATGGTAGGATGAAAAAAAAAGAAAAAATCAAAAGGAAGTGTGGAAAAAATGACAAGAAGATATTGGAACATCAATTTGAAAGAGATGATAGAAGCGGGAGTTCATTTTGGTCATGGTATTAAGAAATGGAATCCTAAAATGGCCCCTTACATCTCGGCAAAGCGTAAAGGTACTCATATTACAAATCTCGCTAGAACGGCTCGCTTTTTATCAGAAGCTTGTGATTTAGTTTTTGATGCAGCAAGTCAGGGAAAAAGCTTCTTAATTGTTGGTACCAAAAAAAGAGCAGCGTATTTAGTAGCATCAGCTGCAATAAGGGCTCGTTGTCATTATGTTAATAAAAAGTGGTTCAGTGGTATGTTAACGAATTGGTCGATTACGAAAACTAGACTTTCTCAATTTAGAGACTTAAGAGCAGAAGAAAAGATGGGAAAATTCCACCATCTCCCAAAAAGAGATGTGGCAATCTTGAAGAGAAAATTATCGACCTTGCAAAGATATCTCGGCGGGATCAAATATATGACGAGGTTGCCGGACATTGTGATCGTCCTCGATCAGCAAAAAGAGTATATAGCTCTTCGGGAATGTGCCATTTTGGGGATTCCTACTATTTCTTTAGTCGATACAAATTGTGACCCAGATCTCGCGAATATATCGATTCCAGCCAACGATGACACTATGACTTCAATTCGATTGATTCTTAACAAATTAGTATTTGCAATTTGTGAGGGCCGTTCTCTCTATATAAGAAATCGTTGATTAAGAAGAATAGTGAATTCTTGGGCAACTGCGTAGATTTATGGGATCACTTACTATTCTTTTTTGTTTTGTATAGATAAAAGAAGGGGAATATTGATATATATTAGAGGGTATTGATATATATTATGATCTGATGTGATTTCTTGGTATCCTAAATATAAGATTAATACTTCAAGTTGCTGAGTTGAGAAAGAGATGGTTGAATCAAAAGAATTCCTTTTTTGAAGTTCAATTTTTATCAGAGGACAATATGAATATTATACCATGTTCCATTAAAACACTCAAGGGGTTATACGATATATCGGGTGTAGAAGTAGGCCAACACTTCTATTGGCAAATAGGAAGTTTCCAAATTCATGCCCAAGTACTCATCACTTCTTGGGTCGTAATTACTATCTTGCTAGGTTCAGTTATCATAGCTGTTCGGAATCCACAAACCATCCCGACCGACGGTCAGAATTTCTTCGAATATGTGCTTGAGTTTATTCGAGACTTGAGCAAAACTCAGATTGGAGAAGAATATGGTCCCTGGGTTCCCTTTATTGGAACTATGTTCCTTTTTATTTTTGTTTCGAATTGGTCGGGTGCTCTTTTACCTTGGAAAATTATACAGTTACCCCATGGGGAATTAGCAGCGCCCACGAATGATATAAATACTACTGTTGCTTTAGCTTTACTCACGTCAGCGGCATATTTTTATGCGGGTCTTAGCAAAAAAGGATTGAGTTATTTCGAGAAATATATTAAACCAACTCCAATCCTTTTACCAATTAACATCCTAGAAGATTTCACAAAACCATTATCGCTTAGTTTTCGACTTTTCGGGAATATATTGGCGGATGAATTAGTCGTTGTTGTTCTTGTTTCTTTAGTCCCCTTAGTAGTCCCTATACCGGTCATGTTTCTTGGATTATTTACAAGCGGTATTCAAGCTCTTATTTTTGCAACGTTAGCCGCAGCCTATATAGGTGAATCCATGGAGGGTCATCATTGAATTGACTAGTTTTCGAAATAATCTTTTTTTTTAGCTTAGCTCAATTCATGCATGGTTCCAGATAATCCGCTTGGTTGGAAAACAAAATAGTTAGAAATGCGTATGAATATACAACCTAGAGTTGTAGGAGAGAGAATAGACTATATTACGGAATTGTCAAAGTATATATGCATTAAGGGGGGCGGAGTCAGGCTAGATCTATATCCTTAATGTCTAGAAGTCCAGTCATCTTTTGTGCGGGTTTCCACTTTAAGGAATGATTTTCGAATCCGATTCAATAGAAAAAAAGAAAATACGCAAAATAGAAGAAACAAGTGTATATGGGATATTATATATTCCTAAGTTAGATTCATTATCTAATCCGATATATCGAATTCCCTCTATATGGAATTGGATTCCATATCCAGTTCTATGCAGCATATTGTTATCAATTGTATATCTTGATTTAATTCCTATTGGATTTGGATTAGGTCGATTTCAATAGGGGTTCTTCCTCTATTTCGTCTTTTATTATGGATTAGATTATAGGGGAAATAATAGGAACTCAAGGATATCGAAGAGTAAAGAAAGAAGGATGGAATGAAAGAGTTGTTGGTTGGAAAGAAAGAGAAATAGAATAATAAGAATCATATGGATTTACACAAACCTCTAATGATTAGAAACTAAAAATGAGATCTCGAAGTAGTTCGGACAATTCAGATTATCATTTCAATTTGTACTTTTTAGTTACTTCTCCCCAATAGAGCTTAGAAGTAAGAATTTCTTGGTTGATTGTATCCTTAACCATTTCTTTTTTTTTTTGACACGAGGAACTCACCATGAATCCACTAATTGCTGCTGCTTCCGTTATTGCTGCTGGATTGGCCGTAGGGCTTGCTTCTATTGGGCCTGGAGTTGGTCAAGGTACTGCTGCAGGACAAGCTGTAGAAGGTATTGCGAGACAGCCAGAAGCAGAAGGTAAAATACGAGGTACTTTATTGCTTAGTCTAGCTTTTATGGAAGCTTTAACAATTTATGGACTAGTTGTGGCACTAGCACTTTTATTTGCGAACCCTTTTGTTTAATCCTAAAAAAGAAAATGAGTGCTTTAGATTAGATACTTTTTTCTTTTTTTAGTAAATTGGTATTTGCTTCTGCAATTCCAATTATATCAATACTTTACTCCTATTTATTACTCCTGGAATTATCTATTTATTGGGACAGACAATACCCCACCCCAGGAAGGGCTGATTTGAGGATGATCAATTTAGAGGATATGCTCGCCTTCTTCCTTCCCGTCCTTAGTTTAGGACAGTGGAAAGTCTTTTTCCTTTTATTTTAGGAATTTTGAGAACATTTCAACAAAGGAGGTCTTTCACAGGTCAAACGAGACCTAAGACTTAATCTAAAATAAATTACTAGATTGAATCTATTTGCATTAAAAAAAAATTGCATTAAAAAAACCGATCAAAAAAGGGCGAGCGAAGTAAGTGATCGAAAAACTTTGTTCTTTGTTCGTCCTATCTATAAGAGGAGAGCATATGAAAAATGTAACCCATTCTTTCGTTTTTTTAGCTCACTGGCCATCCGCTGGGAGTTTCGGGC